CATATCCTAGAATTAGATCTTCATTATCTAAACGGACCCGGAACATACCGTTGGGAAGTGATTCAGTAATTAAACCTTCATGAATCAATTTTTGTTCTTTCATTCCAGGTAACCTCCTTGAAGTATCAACTAATGGAGGAAGAGTTATATAACTCATTTTTCCTCTCTATTTTACAAATAGGAAGTTAGAGATAAAATTCGGATACTAGAAGGGGAGGATTACCATATACAAAACAACATTTCTCCTCCAATTCTTTCTAGTCGAGCTTCTCGATCTGTCATTATACCTCGAGAAGTAGAAAGAATTACAATTCCCATTCCACCTAAAATCTTAGGAATTCGTTGATAGTTGGAATAAATTCGTAAGCCGGGGCGGCTGATACGCTTTAAAACGGTTCTAGTTCTATATATTTTTTTTCCATTCTTTCTATGTCGCAGAGTTGAAACCAAGAAATATTTGTTACCTTCCTGATGTTTCCGAACGTTTTCAATAAAACCTTCTCGTAGAAGTATTTTAACAATGTTTTCGGTGATATTTGTAGATGCTATTCGAACCGTTCTTTTTTTATCCATATCAGCATTTCTTATCGAAGTTATTAGATCGGAAATAGTGTCTCTACTCATGACGAACTATAATTATAGATTCCTCCTAATTTTGATATAATCAACATGTTTCCTTTTTTTCTTTGTTTTTTTTTTTTTTTTTTTTTTGAATTACTTTTTTTGAATTACTATAAAGTATATACGTGAAACACAATCCACTAATTTGATCTATTTCAGATACCCTACTGTAATCATAGTCTCATCTACTAGTATTTATAAGACTTCAGGAGCTAATGAAACTATTTTAGTAAAATTCAACTGTCTCAATTCCCGAGCGATCGCACCAAAAACTCGAGTTCCTTTTGGATTTCCTTCTTGATCAATGACAACTGCAGCATTGTCATCATATCGTATTATGATACCGTTTTCACGTTTGAGTTCTTTACATGTACGTACAATTACAGCTCTAATTACTTCTGATCTTTCTAGAGGCATATTGGGAACTGCTTCTTTGATTACAGCAACAATAACATCACCAATATGAGCATATCGGTGATTACCAGCTCCTATGATTCGAATACACATTAATTTTCGAGCTCCGCTGTTATCCGCTACATTCAAAAGGGTCTGAGGTTGAATCATATCATTTTTATTTCAATATGTTATTTCAATGCAAAAGGGTGAAAGGAAAAAAGAAATATTATCTGTCCAGAAAAAAATAAACCTGCAGTTGTTTTTTCATCCTCAATACCCCTTTTTGTTTAGTTCTACATCTCTATCCTGAAATAAGAAATTGAGTTCGTATAGGCATTTTGCGCGCAGCTATTGCGATAGCTGCTCTAGCTACAGTTTCTGATACTCCACCCATTTCATAAAGTATTCGACCCGGTTTAACAACGGATACCCAATATTCGGGGGATCCTTTACCGGAACCCATACGTGTTTCCGCAGGTCTTAGTGTAATAGGTTTGTCGGGAAATATACGTACCCATATTTTTCCACCGCGACGCGCATATCGTGTCATTGCCCTTCGCCCTGCTTCTATTTGTCTAGCTGTGATCCAAGCGGGTTCAAGTGCCTGAAGAGCGTATCTGCCAAAAGAAATATGATTGCCTCGACAAGATATTCCCTTCATTCTTCCTCTATGTTGTTTACGAAATCTGGTTCTTTTGGGGTTATAGTCGATGGTTGGTGCTTAATTCCATCTCTACTGCAGAACCGGACATGAGAATTTCTTCTCATCCAGCTCCTCGCGAATGAAACAATTCCAATTCAATAATAATACAGAATATTACAGATACACATTAATAGATAATACACTAAGTAAAGTAATGGCTTTTATTGATATTTAATTTGTTACATAGGAAGATGTATATATAAGATATACAATACAGCTAAACGTGTGTGTGTATTTATGTATATTTATCGAGAATGTAATGTTTCTTTTTTTATAATGAATCTTTTCCTTATTGTTTTTTACCCCTATCGAATCACGCCAAAATAGTGTTATCTACTAAATAAAGGTTTCGCGGGCGAATATTTACTCTTTCCTGTTTCATTCGTAGGTTTAATCCATGACCTCTCAGAATAAATCAATTTTTTCTTGGTTCGTTCCGCCATCCCACCCAATGAATTATTAGGATTCGTTTTCAATAGAATCTTATGTAGTCATAGGTTTTGTCGTTCCCATAGCTTCTCTATTAATGGTTAGGTCCGAACTCTGCAATGGAGCTTCCAAGAAAATTCGTTCCCGAGTTAATTTCCTCAGTTTTTATTAACTCAAGGCTCTTTATCTTTATTATTTATTTTTATTTTTATTATTTATTAATATATATTAATTTTATTAATATATATTAATATTAAATTCTTAACTTAATATATAATCTTAATATATAATAATATATAATATATAAATTTTTATATTTCTAATTACTAATTATCTAATTATTAATTAATT